TTGTTCTTCTGCATGTAGAAAAGGAATAAATAAATCAATCAAATTACGGGAGGCTTCGTAGAGTGCTTCTTTAGGAGTTAAACTTCCATTCGTCCATATTTCGAGAAAAAGTATCTCTTGTTTTTCATTCCCATTCCCATAAGAATGAATACTATGATTTGCATTTCGAACAGGCATGAATACGGCATCTATAGGATAACCTCCTTCCTGAGCGTTATTTGGTGTTTTCATACGATATCCGCGATTCCTCTCGATTTGTAATCCAATACACAAATCAACGGGTTCTGTCAGGCTAGCTATATGCTGTGTAGTATCAACGATTTCCACGGAAGGCGGTGAGATGATGTCTTGAGCAGTTACATATCCAGGACCCTTGACGCAAATAGATGCGTCGCGAGTTCCATACAGATTACTTCTCAATACAATTTCTTTCAAATTCATTAAAATTTCATGTACTGATTCTTCAATACCTACTATGGTAGAATATTCGTGTGGTATCTTTTCGGATTTTACGCGTGTGATACATGTTCCTTCTATTTCTCCAAGCAAAGCCCTTCGCATCGCGATGCCTATTGTATCGGCTTGACCTTTCATAAGCGGAGACAGAATAAAACGCCCATAATAAAGACGCCTACTGTCTGCTCTTGATTCAACACACTTCCACTGTAGTGTCCGAGTAGATACTGCTACTTCCTTTCGAAGCATAGTAATTTTATTTGATCAGATCATTGAATCATTTATTTCTCTTGAAATCCGTTCAATTCTTGTTTCTATACGCGCCTTTTTTTAGGAGGCCTACATCCATTATGCGGCATAGGGGTTACGTCTCTGACAAAACTTAATAGTATACCACTTCTACGAATGGCTCGTAATGCTGCATCTCTCCCAAGACCCGGACCTTTTATCATGACTTCTGCTCGTTGCATACCCTGATCTACTACTGTACGAATAGCATTTGCGGCTGCGGTTTGAGCAGCAAATGGCGTCCCTCTTCTTGTGCCCCTGAAGCCACAAGTACCGGCTGAGGACCAAGAAACCACCCGGCCCCGTATATCTGTAACCGTTACAATGGTATTGTTGAAACTTGCTTGTACATGAATAACTCCTTTTGGTATTCGACGTCCATTCTTACGTGAACCAATGTGTCCATTCCTGCGTGAGCCAATTCTTGGTATGGTTTTTGTCATATTTTATCATCTCATAAATATGAGTCAGAGATATACGGATATATCCATTTCATGTCAAAACAGGCCCTTTATTTGATTTGTGTATTGGGTCCTTTGTAGAGTCCCTTTTAAGAAAGATTATCCCTGTCTCTGTTTATGCCTCGGGTTGGAACAAATTACTATAATTCGTCCCCGCCTACGGATCAGTCGACATTTTTCACAAATTTTACGAACGGAGGCCCTTATTTTCATATTTGTCATTCCTTACCTTAATTCTGAATCTACTTTTTGGAAGAAAATAAGTCTCTTGAAATTTTGAACCCCCAATTGTATCCACACGAGAGGGATGCTGAAAAAGCCGCTTAATTTAATCATTCGAATCTTTGTTGCGGAGTCTATAAATTATGCGTCCCCTGGTTGAATCATAACGACTTACTTCAATTTTCACTCTATCGCCCGGCAGTATCCGTATAAAACTACGTCGGATCCTTCCTGAAACATAACCTAGAATCAGATCTTCATTATCTAAACGAACCCGAAACATACCGTTGGGAAGTGATTCAGTAATTAAACCTTCATGAATCCATTTTTGTTCTTTCATTCCAGGTAACCCCCTTGAATTATCAACTAATGGAGGAGGAGTGATATTAGACAACCCGCCTTTCCTTTTTTTTTCACAAAACAAAATAGGAAGTTACGGGTGCAATTCGGATATCAGAAAGGTCACCATATATAACACAAAATTTCTCCTCCGATTCCTTCTAGTCGAGCCTCTCGGTCTGTCATTATACCCCGAGAAGTAGAAAGAATTACAATACCCATTCCTCCTAAAATCCTAGGAATTCTCCGACGGTTGGAATAGATTCGTAGGCCGGGTCGGCTTATACGTTTTAAAACAGTTCTATATGGTCCTTTTCTATTCCTTCTATGTCGCAGAGTTGAAACCAAGAAATTTTTATTGCTTGCTCGATGTTTTCTCACATTTTCGATAAAGCCTTCTCGTAGAAGTATTTTAACAATGTTTTCGGTGATATTTGTAGATGCTATTCGAACCGTTCCTTTTTTATCCATGTCAGCATTTCGTATAGAAGTTATTATTTCGGCAATAGTGTCCCTACCCATGATGAACTATAATTATTGGTGCCTCCGCGTTTTTATATAAGCAACATGCTCTGCTTTTTTATTCTTTTTTTTATGAATTATTCATTTTTATGAATTATTAAAGGTATATGCGTGAGAAACAATCTACTAATGCATTCTACTAATTAATTGAATCTAATTCAGATACCCCATTATTTTATGTTCTCATCTATTAGTATTTATAATACCTCAGGGGCTAATGAGACTATTTTGGTAAAATTCAACTGTCTCAATTCCCGGGCGATCGCACCAAAAACTCGAGTTCCTTTTGGATTTCCTTCTTGATCAATGACAACTGCTGCATTGTCATCATATTGTATTATCATACCATTGTCACGCTTGAGTTCTTTACATGTACGTACAATTACAGCTCGGATCACTTCTGATCTTTGTAGAGGCATATTTGGCACTGCTTCTTTGATTACAGCAACAATAACGTCACCAATATAAGCATATCGGCGATTGCTGGCTCCTATGATTCGAATACACATTAATTCTCTAGCCCCGCTGTTGTCCGCTACATTTAAATAGGTCTGAGGTTGAATCATATTATTATTTTTTTATCTTTTTTTTCTTCGCCCTTTGCATTGAAAGAAAAAAAAGAAGAAATATTGTTTGTCCATAAATAAATAAACTGCGGTTTTTTCACCACAAAGGACCCTTTACTTTCGTTCCACATCCCTATCCCGAAATAATGAATTGAGTTCGTATAGGCATTTTGGACGCAGCTATAGAAATAGCTTCTCTAGCTACAATTTCCGATACTCCACCCATTTCATAAAGTATTCGACCCGGTTTAACGACGGATACCCAATATTCGGGGGATCCTTTACCCGAACCCATGCGTGTTTCGGTAGGCCTTACTGTAACAGGTTTGTCTGGAAATATACGTACCCATATTTTTCCACCACGACGCGCATATCGTGTCATGGCTCGTCGCCCCGCTTCTATTTGTCTAGATGTGATCCAAGCCGGTTCAAGTGCCTGAAGGGCGTATCCGCCGAAACAAATTTGATTGCCTCGATAAGATATTCCCTTCATTCTTCCTCTATGTTGTTTACGAAATCTGGTTCTTTTTGGGTTATAGTTGATGGTTGTTTCTCAATGCCATCTCTACTGCAGAACCGGACATGAGAGTTTCTTCTCATCCAGCTCCTCGCGAATGAAACGATTCAATAATATTACAGATATATATATAAAAATATATATAACGTAATTGTCTTTTATAATTAATGAATCTTCATTTTTACCTTTATTGAATCGCCCAAAACTTAGCAACCCAATAAGGCTTTCGCGGGCGAATATTTGCTCTTTCAACATCCCTTTCATTCGTAGTAGCATCCCACGACCTATCAGAATAAATGAATTGGTTCTTGGCTCGTTCCGCCATCCCACCCAATGAACCATTAGGATTCGTTTTCAAGGGAATCTTCCGCAGTCACAGGTTCTGTCGTTCCCATCGCTTCTCGATTAATGGCTAGGCCCGAACTCTGCAATGGAGCTCCTAAGAAAATTTTTTCCTGAATCAATCTTCTCAGTCTTTATTGACTCGATGCTCTTTTTTATTTTTATTTTTCTTAGGAATTGGATTCATCTAATTATTAATTGGAGTAGATAAGTTCCTTATTGAAATAGGATAAGGAAAAAATCCCTCCCCAAGCTGTGCCTGCATTTTTAATTGCAATGGACGAATCAAATCAAATATAGTATATATTAATGCTTTATTACTTAATGCTTTATTACACTGCCTTTTTTTATGAGATAGTTCATAGACCATACATATTGGAATAATATATCATTGCTATTCTTTTTCTTTCTTTCTCTCACCCTTCCATCTATCCATATCCCTTTGTTTTTTCTTTCACAACCTTAATAATCTGATTTATTTTTCTTTTATGTAAAAAAGATTTCAGTTGCTACAACAATATGATCGATACATCATATAGTGACTGGTTCCTTGGATCCAGATAATACGAAGCAATGAGCTGGTTATTAGTTATATAGTTATTAGTTCATACTGGGGGACAGTCCCTTGTTTTTTAATCCTAACCCTAAATAAAAAACCAACGAGTCACACACTAAGCATAGCAATTAGATGGAGTCAATCAAATTGTTATTAAACCCTATAGAATTAAGAATTCTAAAAATTAGAATTTGTTTTGATTGAACGGAAAAAAATAAACGAGTTTGTGATTTTTTATTCAATTGCCGGATGGATGAAATAGAAAGACAACCAAAGGACCATTATTCCTCGCCTGCAAATATCCAAATTTTTATTCCTAATGCCCCGTAGATAGTTCGAACTGTATAGGAACAATAATCAATTTTAGCTCGAATGGTTTGTAGGGGAACCCTACCTTCTCTGACCCATTCGACACGTGCAATTTCTTTTCCATCGATACGCCCTGAAATTTGTACTTGAATTCCTTTTGTATCTGCTTGTTCAGTTAATTCAATAGCTTTTTTCATTGCCTTTCGGAATGAAACTCTATTCTTTAATTGTCCGGCTATAAATTCTGCAAGAATGTTAGGTTGTCCATAAGGTTTTGCAACTCTTGTGATAGCAATGTTAAGTTTTCGGTTCACAGAATTAAATTCTTTTTGTACATTTCTCTGTAATTCTTCGATTCCTCGTGGACTGCCCTCTATTAACAATTTTGGGAATCCCATATATATTATGACCTGGATCAGATCGATTCTTTTTTTAATCTTTATGCGTGCAATTCCCTCGACACCAGAGGATATTTTCATATTTTTTTGTACATAATTCTTGATACAATCCTGTATTTTTTTATCTTCCTGGAGACCTTCGGAATAACTTTTTGGTTGTGCAAACCAAACAGAATGATGACTTTGGGTTGTACCAAGTCTGAAACCGAGTGGATTTATTTTTTGTCCCATAACACCTCGCTGTCTCTATAAGGCCATATCATTTCTCTATTAGTCCATGTCATTCTGTTCCGATATAGCATATGATCCATCATATATAGATACCTCTCTCTGACATCTGTATACTTATCTTTATATATCCATCCATATTTTCTTAACCATATGAAATAGTTTTTATCTTTAGATATATCTTGCAATACAATAGTTATATGACAGCTGGGTCTTTTTATCGGATAACTACGCCCTCTAGCTCTGGGTTTTAACTTTTTCATGATAGTACCCTCATTAACTTCGGCTTGACTAATGATTAAAGCCGTTTCGTTGAAACCCATATTGTGACTAGCATTTGCTGCCGCAGAATAAACTAATTTAAAAATCGGATAGCATGCTCGATAAGGCATGAGTTCTAATATCATAAGCGTTTCCTCGTAGGTACGCCCACGAATCTGATCAATTACTCTTCGCGCTTTATGAGCAGACATACGTATATGTTGACCTAAAGCGTATACTTCTACATCCGGGTCACTCTTTATCATAAGGTTCACCTCCCACCAATAAACGACGAGCACCCATATTCACTTTATTAATTAACGACGAGATTTATTATCGTTTCTCGCATGCCCCCGGAAATTCAGAGTAGGTGCAAATTCTCCCAATTTGTGACCTACCATACGATCCGTTATATAAATAGGCAAATGTTCCTTTCCATTATGAATAGCAATTGTATGGCCGATCATTGTGGGTATAATGGTAGATGCCCGGGACCAAGTTACGATTGTATCTTTTTCTGCCCTCATGTTGAGCTTTGAAATTTTTCCCAAAAAATGATTAGCTACAAAAGGATTTTTTTTTAGTGAACGTGTCACAGCTAATTACTCCTATCTTTTTTTTTTTTTTTGTAAAGACGAGGAAACATATTCTATTTTCAATATTCTCCTATTTACTACGGCGACGAAGAATCAAACTATCACTATATTTATTCCTTTTTCTACTTCTTCTTCCAAGCGCAGGACAACCCCAAGGGGTTGTGGGTTTTTTTCTACCAATTGGGGCCCTCCCTTCACCACCCCCATGGGGATGGTCTACAGGGTTCATAACGACTCCTCTTACTACAGGACGCTTACCTAACCAACGCTTAGATCCGGCTCTACCCAAACTTTTCTGGTTCACCCCAACATTACCCACTTGTCCGACTGTTGCTGAGCAGTTTTTGGATATCAAACGGACCTCCCCAGATGGTAATTTTAATGTGGCCGATTTACCCTCTTTTGCAATCAGTTTCGCTACAGCACCCGCTGCTCTCGCTAATTGTCCACCCTTTCCAAGTGTGATTTCTATGTTATGTATGGCCGTGCCTAAGGGCATATCGGTTGAAGTAGATTCTTCTTTTTGATCAATCAAAACCCCTTCCCAAACTGTACAAGCTTCTTCCAAAGCATACGGCTTTCTGGATGTATATGATATCTAGACAGATGGATCTCATATGAATCGTATGATGAAGTACCACATGAGTGGATATATAGGAATCCAAATCTGCCGAATCACTCATGTTATGATCTTCTACATCCTAGGTCTCTCCGTTCCTTCATCTGGCTTATGTTCTTCATGTAGCATTCAGACCGAATGACTCTATGAAATTACGTCGATACTTCCACATATTACGGGTAACGTAGGAGACATATCTATTTTTCCCCGGGGGTAGAATTACCACTGCTTAGCTTTCAATTCGCCTCTGACCATCAAATGAAATGTGAATAACCCGTCCTCCTCTCTTTGAAACAAGGGGTGCTTCCGGCTCTGTCGGTGCTTCAAACAATTTTGTCTTCTCCATATTACTATATCTCTAGAGTCAATAATTTTATATGAGGAACTACTGAACTCAATCACTTGCTGCCGTTACTCTTCAGTTTTCTGTTGAGGTCTATCCCGTAGAGGTACTCAAATTGGATCAGTGATCGATTTCTAGGTTTCGTTGTAAACCTAATTGGTTACTTCCAATTACGTAAATCAATGGTTCAAACCGCACTCAAAGGTAGGGCATTTCCCATTGAGATAGGAACTTCTGTACCAGAAACAATGGTATCTCCAATTATAGCCCCTCTGGGATGTAAAATATATCTCTTCTCACCATCCCCATAGTGTATGAGACAAATATATGCATTTCGATTAGGGTCATATTCTATGGTTACGATTCTACCAGATATGTCTTTTTCATTCCGTCGAAAATCGATTTTACGGTATAGACGCTTATGACCTCCCCCTCTATGCCTTGCGGTAATGATTCCTCTGGCATTACGACCTTTAC